TAGCTCAGCTAATCCTCTTATACTCATGGTGAAAATATCAGTATAAAAAACATCTATATAACCACGATTATATGACCAATTGTATATCACACCCTTGATTTTTTCCAGAATAATTATTTTAGGACCCCTTTTGAAAAATAAATTCATCAAGCCAAAATTTTTGAAAGATGAATAAATAGATCCGTAAAAAATAGATGCTATAAATAGTCCGAAAAGAGCTATACTTACAGAAAAAAAAGCATTTGACAAAAATTCATACCAATACTCAGAAGAATTAAAATTTGGATGAAAAAGAGTTGTCGATAGAATTGTCGATGGAGTTAACCATTTCGATAATAGATCTAAATCTATTACTGCTCCGTTAAAAGGAATTCCTATTGATCCAATGAACAAAGTAAATAGTACTAATACTAGTAAAGGAAATAACATAGTATTGCTCGATTCGTGAGGATACATATAAGTGTACCTATTTCTAAAGTAAGTACTAAAATCTCGTATTTTACTTCTTACATTCTTGTCAATTTTTGAGAGGTCTTTTGAAAAAAACCAAAACCTATTCTTATTCATTTTTGAAAAAAGTAAATTCCTATTTACTTCCTTCAGTGTACCTTTTCCCCATAGAGATATTGAATAAAACGAGCTATTTTTTGTACTACTAAAACTACTATAATCTTGAAAATAAATGCGCAAATACCCATCAAAGGTCAGTAAGTACATCCGAAACATATAAAACGCGGTGAATCCCGCTGTGAACCAAGCTATTAGTGCGAAAATTGGTGAGTACAACCAACTATCGTGAAGAATTTCATCTTTAGACCAAAAACAAGCAAGAGGCGGAATACCACAAAGAGAAAGTGTACCTAAAAAAAAAGTAGTTTTTGTAATTGGAACATATTTTGTTAAACCTCCCATAAGAACCATATTATGACTTTTCTCTGGTGAATATCCAACAATAGGTTCCATTGAATGAATAATGGATCCGGATCCCAAAAACAATAAAGCTTTAGAATAAGCATGAGTGATCAAATGGAATAAAGCAGCTCGATAAGAGCCTATACCTAAAGCTAACATAATATAACCTAATTGAGACATTGTAGAATAAGCTAAACTTCTTTTAATGTCTCTTTGGGCAAGAGCCAAAGTAGCTCCTAAAAGCACTGTTATTATACCTACTAAACAAATGATATTCATTATGTAAGGTATAACTATGAAAAGAGGAAGAAGCCGAGCTACAAGAAAAATACCCGCTGCTACCATAGTAGCAGCGTGTATAAGAGCCGAAATAGGAGTGGGACCTTCCATGGCATCAGGTAACCATACGTGAAGGGGGAATTGTGCGGATTTAGCAATTGCACCGACAAATAATAAAAAGGCACATAAAGTAACAAATAAAGAATTGACCTCATTATTATGGATCAAGGTATTTACTATTTGGAATAAATCCCGAAATTCGAAACTACCAGTTATCCAATAAAATCCTAAGGTTCCTAATAATAAACCAAAATCTCCTATACGATTAGTTACAAAAGCTTTTTGACAAGCACTCGCTGCAACAGGTCGTGTGAACCAAAAACCTATCAAGAAATACGAGCACATTCCCACGAGTTCCCAAAAAATATAAATTTGTACCAAGTTGGAACTAATAACTAATCCCAACATTGAAGCATTAAAAAAACTCATATGAGCAAAAAATCTTAAATATCCTTGGTCGTGAGACATATAATTGTCACTATAAATAAAAACCAAGATTCCAACAGTAGTAATTAGCATTGACATAATAGAAGTAAGTGGATCAATCAAGTATCCGAACTCTAATAAAAAATCATTATTGATGGTCCAAGACCATAGACATTGATAGGTCAAACTTCCATTTATTTGCTGAATAGAAAAATTGGCTGAAAACCACATAGCTATACTTAGCAGTAAAACACTTGGGAAAGCCCACATACGACGAATATCTTTTGTTGCTGTCGGAATAAGTAGAAGTCCAAATCCTATTGACATAGTAACTGGGAGCGGAAAAAGGGGTATTATCCATGCATATTTATATGTATATTCCATAAGAAAACAAAAATTGTTCTTTTTTTTATTATAATTGTTAATTGTTTCCGATTCACCAATTCAGATCTCTTTTTAAAAAAATAAAACAATAATAAAACTAAAAGAAAAAAGGATATGAAAAAGATTGGAATTCTGATTTATTGTTTTATCAAATATTTAAAATAAGAGTTGCAATGAGTTGGTCAAATAATATGATCAAATAATTAGTCAAGTTTTTTACTTAGTTATTAACTAACTTCTAACTCTAGAAAAAAAAAAAAGACTTTTCTGAAACGATATGACACCACATTATATTTTGAATAATTGGATTTTACCTTTACATTACATTAGATTTATGTACATATATTTGATAAATTTTGATAAATATTGTATTTATATTTTTGAAATTTTTTTTCAATTATTTCGAGACCTAACACCTTAGTATAAAACATAATGAAATATATGGATTTAGATATATTTCAGATTATCTTATTATTTGTTGTATATCATAATTGTACTTTTCAAAATAGAAAAGCACAATTATGAAGAAATAAAAAATCATCTCACGAATTCTCAATATAAATCAATATAAATTTTCATAAATAGAAAGACTATAAAAAAAATAAAATACACAATACTTAGTACTTTGAATCCAGTAAACAGAAAAATTCTTATTTTTCATATTACCCGGCTTTAACTAATATAGAAAAATTAAATAAAATAAAACATTAGAAAATTTGAATTATTTGTCTTCCAATTCAAAAATAGAAAATTGGAAGTTCTTTGATACATGTTAATTAAGATTTTTCCAAGACTTTTTTTTGTCGCACAAAAAAACTTTTTGACTGTCCGGTGGAAACAGATTTAGCTAAAGAAAAAGCTTTTACTGCCGCTAAAGAGCCTTTTTTTTTCCAAAGATTTCTACGAATATGCTTTTTTGACATAGAAGTACGTTTTTTTGGAACTGCCATTCAAAAATAGGTGACTTATTTTTATCGTTGTATGTGAAAGACATATATTTTTCAAAAGAAAAATCATTCTTTATTATTCATTATACATACTTATTCCATAAATTTATCTAAATTCTAAATAATATAATAGCATATTTTTATTTCAGAATAAAAAATAAAAATAAATTTAATAGTAAAATAAATAAAAAGGATATTCTAAACAATTTTATTTGAATAGACAAATAGATTTTTATTTTATATCTTTTTTCTGATATTTGGATAATGTAACATGAAATATTTAGAATATTAATATTATTTAATTTATTTAAAATTTATTTAAATAATATAAATAATATTAATAAAAAAAGTGAATGAGGTTCTAAGTTAGAGTATAAATAAATGAAACTAAAAAAAAAAATTGAATTTTATACCTTGACTGATGACTGAGAACAAAACTCTTGAATTCTGATTATTCTGGATTAACAAAAGCTAGATTTCTAGTATGGAAAAGTTAATTTTTAAAACTGAACTTATGAAGATACTTAATAAATATTATTATTATTTAACATTTCCATTTATATGGAATGAATCTTTCTTCATTGTTTCCAACTCTATTGAATCTCGACAATTCAACATGAATTTACTATTATTATTTCAGGTAAGCCGCCATGGTGAAATTGGTAGACACGCTGCTCTTAGGAAGCAGTGCTAGAGCATCTCGGTTCGAGTCCGAGTGGCGGCATATATAATAATAAATATTATAGACACAATAGATATAATAGAATATTTTATAGAATATTTTAATCCCCGATTTCAATTCTTTAATAGGGACCCTTTTATGTTGATGATATTTGTGACCTTAGAACATATATTAACTCATATTTCCTTTTCAATCATATCAATTGTGATTATGATTCATTTGATGAACTTATTAGTCTACGAAGTTGAAGGATTACGTCATTCGTTAGAAAAAGGGATGATAGCTACTTTTTTATCTATAACGGGGTTTTTAGTTATTCGTTGGATTTCTTCGGGACATTTTCCTTTAAGTAATTTATACGAATCATTAATCTTCCTTTCTTGGAGTTTCTTTATTATTCATAGGATTCTGTATCTTGGGAATTATAAAAATAATTTAAGTGCAATAACTGCGCCAAGTGCCCTTTTTACCCAAGGTTTCGCCACGTCGGGTCTTTCAACCGAAATGCATCAACCCGCAATATTAGTACCTGCTCTACAATCTCAATGGTTAATGATGCATGTCAGTATGATGCTATTGAGCTATGCAGCTCTTTTATGTGGATCGTTATTATCAGTTGCTCTTATAGTGATTACATTTCGAAAGAATATCAATTTTTTTTTGAAAAACAATAATTTTTTCAGTTTAAGGAAGTTGTTTTTCTTTGGTGAGATGGAATATTTCAAAGAAAAAGGGAATGTCTTTAAAAATACTTCTTTTCTCTCATTTCAAAATTTTTACAAATATCAATTAATTCAGCGTTTAGACTATTGGAGTTATCGTGTCATTAGTTTAGGGTTTACTTTTTTAACCATAGGCATTCTTTCTGGAGCAGTATGGGCTAACGAAGCATGGGGTTCTTATTGGAATTGGGACCCTAAGGAAACTTGGGCATTTATTACTTGGACCATATTTGCAATTTATTTACATACTAGAACAAATTCAAAATTCCAAGACCAAGGCACAAATTCGGCATTTATGGCTTCTATAGGATTTTTCCTAATTTGGATATGCTATTTTGGGATCAATCTATTAGGAATCGGGTTCCATAGTTACGGTTCATTCCAATTAATATCTAATTAAAGAAAATAAACTATATGACGAATACATAAAAACATCGTCCGATACACAATGAAATTTGTGAGAGTTTTTGAAAACCGTTTGAATGGGGTAATTATTCAAATGGTTCTCAAAAACCCTAGATATATCTCATTACAATTCTAATTCACTCTTCTTTTTTTTTCATTCTACAACGAAGAATCGTGAAAATATGAAAGTCAAATAATTATAAGACTTTCTTTCCAATTAATGAAAATTATATATTTTCAATATATAAAATTAGTATCTATAAAAATAATTAGATAGTATAACTTGTACCTTGTCAACCGATAATGGGAAAACGAAATCAGGATAAATACCAATTCCTATTACAGGTAGAAACATACAGATCGAAACAAATAGTTCTCGTGGTCCAGAATCGAAAAAATTAGAGTTTGGAACATTGAATAGCTTGTATCCATAGAAAATCTGACGTAACATAGATAATAAAAAAATAGGAGTTAATATCATTCCAATTGCCATTACAAAAGTCATTAATATTTTTGGCATTAAAAGATATTTTGGGCTGGTAATTATTCCAAAAAAAACTAATAATTCTGCAACAAAACCACTCATTCCGGGCAATGCAAGAGAAGCCATCGAGAAACTACTAAACATGGTAAATATTTTTGGCATTGGGATAGATATCCCTCCCATCTCTTCGAGATAAACAAAACGTATTCTATCCCAACAGGTTCCTCCTAAGAAAAAAAGTGCAGCACCAATCAATCCATGAGAGAGTATTTGTAAAATGGCTCCATTGAGTCCCATGCTAGTTATAGAACCAATTCCTATAATTATGAAACCCATATGAGAGACGGAAGAATAGGCAATACGTTTTTTTAAATTGCGTTGACCGAGAGAGGTTGAAGCTGCATAAAGGATTTGTATTATTCCTACTATCACTAACCAGGGAGACAATCTAGAATGAGCATGAGATAATAATTCCATATTGATCCGAATCAATCCATATGCTCCCATCTTTAATAAGATTCCAGCTAAAAGCATACATGTACTGTAATGTGCTTCCCCATGGGTATCTGGTAACCATGTATGTAGGGGTATCATCGGTGATTTGACAGCATAAGCAATAAGAAAACCAAAATAAAATATTATTTCCAATGCTGCAGGATATGATTGATTAGCTAATTTTTCTAAATCTAATGTTGGTTCATTGGAACCATATAAACCCATACCTAGAACTCCTATTAAGAGAAAAATGGAACCTCCTGCAGTGCACAAAATAAACTTTGTAGCCGAGTACAGGCGTTTTTTTCCTCCCCACATGGATAAGAGTAAGTAAACAGGAATTAATTCTAATTCCCACATGATGAAAAAAAGCAAAAGGTCTCGAGAAGAAAATAATCCTATTTGGCCACTATACATTGCCAACATTAAGAAATAGAAAAATTGCGAATTTCGAGTAACTGGCCAAGCTGCTAAAGTAGCTAAAGTAGTTATAAATCCTGTCAGTAAAATGGGTCCTATGGAAAGTCCATCGATTCCCAGTCTCCAGTGAAAATCAAAAAGATTGATCCATTTAGAATCCTCCTTCAATTGGGTTAATGGATCGTCCAATTGAAAATGATAACAAAAGACATAGGTCATTAGAAGGAGCTCTAGGATACATATACAGAGAGTATACCACCTATACACCTTATTTCCCCTATGAGGGAAAAAGACAATTGAAGAACCTGCAAATATGGGCAAAACAATAAGTATTGTTAACCAAGGAAAATAACTCGTGATAAAGACAAGATAAAATTTTATAAGAAAACCCCGTGCTCGGGAGAAGAATAAGATATTTTCTTTTCTCGAGTACGGGCCTCTGTCGGTAAAGAGGAATCAAATGATTCAAGTGGAGTTTTTTGTTACATATTAATAAGAAAGACCCATGCTGCGAGTTGTTTCATGCCATAAATAAACACGAACACTCAAAAAATCCGTTGGACAAGCGGATTCACATCTCTTACAACCTACACAATCCTCGGTTCTTGGCGCAGAAGCAATTTGCTTAGCTTTACATCCATCCCAAGGTATCATTTCCAATACATCCGTGGGGCAAGCTCGAACACATTGGGTACACCCTATGCATGTATCATAAATTTTGACTGAATGTGACATTGGGTCTATAAATTTTAGTTTTGAACACAAAATATTTTCAATCTGGTATAATGATATAAATCAGATATTTTATACCAGATGAATCAATGATTTATCAAAATTTGAAGAATCAATATATTTTCAAATCTGTTTATGAGAAAAGGCCAAGATACTTTGATTTCCTTTTAAATAACCATGAAATATGACATATGAATTCAATTTATGTTCATTTTATGAAATTTTTAGATTAATATTAATATAAAGATCTTCATTTTTATTTAGATTCTTTATATTTTCACATAAGAAAAATTATGACTAATTTTTCAGCAAATTCGATTGATTTATACGAATTGATTTTCTGTTACGATAGATCGACGATATAATAGCCAGCCCAATAGCTGCTTCAGCAGCCGCAATGGCTATAACAAAGATTGAGAAAATTTCTCCTTTTAATTGCCGACTATCAAATATATCGGAAAATGCGACGAGATTCATATTTACCGAATTCAGTAGAAGCTCAAGACACATAAGTGCTCTAACCATGCTTCGACTTGTGATCAGTCCATAGATACCGATAGAAAATAAAGAAACACTCAGAAAAAGTACAAACTCTAACATCATTGACAAATTCCTCATCAATCTTGATCCATTTCAATATGAACAAAAATTCAACCAATTAAGTTGAATAGAATAGAAGAATTACAGGATAAAAGAGCATATTCACAGTAGATAAGAGATTGAATCCTTTTTTATTCTTTGAATTATCAAAATAGAAGTTCTTATTTCTTATTATATTATTGACGAGCCATAGTAATTGCACCTATCAAGGAAACTAAAAGAATTATAGAAATGAGTTCAAAAGGAAGATAAAAATCTGTGGATAAATGAATCCCAATTTGTTGAACGTTACTTATTAAGTCCTGTTCTATAATCTGATTTGATTTTGTAGTCCGAAAAATTCCATACCATGAAGTATCTGGGATAATAGTCATTAATGAAAAAAAAATACTTATACAAATCTGTGAAGTGATCCTATCTCCAATGGTCCACAAATAGGAATCATTGGAATATTCTGAACCGTTCATGAACATAACAGCAAATATGATTAATACGTTTATGGCTCCCACATAAATAAGGAACTGTGCGGCAGCTACAAAATAGGAATTCAATAAAATATAGAATAAGGATATACAAACAAGAACCAATCCCAACGAAAAGGCAGAATCAATGGGATTCATAAGTAATACTACTCCCAGACCTCCTAATATAAGAATTGATCCCAAAAAGACTACAAAAATATCATGTATTGGTCCAGGTAAATCCATTATGAAAGAAAAGAAAAATAAATAAGTCAAAATATTTCATGACCTTACTAAGGGGGCCAGGAAAGGGACTATTTTCTTATATGATACCTTCCTAATTGAATCAAAAAAAAAATCATATAGATAAAATAAAGTTATTTGGCTAATCCTACTTGATTCCAAACCAAATCTTAGTAATTGGTAATCGTTCTTGAACCAAGGGGTTTTTCTTTTTTCATTTGAGTTGTTGAATCCATAACTGTTTGAATTGTGTAATCTCCAATTATTGACATTGGTAACCGACCCAAAGAAATTTGATTATAATTCAATTCGTGACGATCATAAGTAGAAAGTTCATATTCTTCAGTCATCGATAAACAGTTTGTTGGACAATACTCGACACAGTTACCGCAAAATATACAGACTCCAAAATCAATACTATAATGAAGCAATTGTTTTTTATTAATATCTTTTTCAAATTTCCAATCAACAATAGGAAGGTCTATGGGACATACGCGAACACATACTTCACAAGCAATACATTTATCAAATTCAAAGTGAATTCGACCACGAAAACGCTCTGATGTTATTGATTTTTCATAAGGATATTGAATAGTGACAGGTAAACGATTTGTATGGGATAAGGTAATTATGAAACTTTGTCCAATGTACCTTGCAGCTCGTATTGTTTGTTTCCCATAATTCATGAACCCAGTAACCATAGGGAACATATTATAGATATCCATGAATAAAATTTATTTTTATTTCTCTTAGTTGAGATAAGTTATGAATATAGAATATCATTATTGTTTTCTCTTCATTTCTTATTTTTTTTTTAGAGTTTTATAGTGAAACAAGTTGAGAAGAAGTTGTCAATAATAGATTACCTAGAGAAATAGGTAAAAGAAATTTCCATCCAAGATTTAATAACTGATCCATTCTCATCCTAGGTAAAGTCCATCTTGTTGTCATAGGAATGAACAGAAACAAATAAGCTTTAGCTAATGTAATAAAAATACCAATTACTATTACAAAGACTCTAAACATTTTATTTATTCCAAAAAGTTCAGTAATAGATATGTATGGAATGGAAAAATTCCACCCACCTAAGTAAAGAATTGTTACAAATAATGAAGAAACTAATAGATTTAGGTAAGAAGCAAGATAAAAGAACCCATATTTTATACCTGAATATTCGGTTTTATAACCTGCTACTAATTCCTCCTCTGCTTCTGGTAAATCAAAGGGTAATCTTTCACATTCTGCTAGAGAAGACATTAGAAAAACTAGAAACCCTATGGGCTGACGCCACAGATTCCATCCCCCAAAACCATATTTGGACTGTGCTTCAATTATATCAACTGTACTTAAACTATTAGATAATTATAGTCGATGATAACATCACTGCTCCAATCGCTATTCCAAAACCGTACATGAAACCTAAGCTTCATACGGCTCCTCTATGGCACAAATAAATGTAAGGTAAGGACTAATTGCTTTCCTTGGACTCTATAATAGAATTTAAAAGAATGTAAAGATAATTTGGAGGGTTGGAGAATCCTCAATTTGACCAATAAAATTCTGTCTGCTAGAATAAGAAAAAGCACTTCCGAATTGATCTCATCCTTTAATAATGATATAATCAGAATTTATAAAATTTATCTTTGTTCAACAATAACTTAATCCTTCAATTAAATGCTCGTCATAAATAGAAAGAATTGGGCGTTAGTTAATGAATCATTATTATGAACTTTTTATTCTATATATTGTATTGCATTCTATTTGTCTTTTTTCTGTTCTTCTTTCTGAAAACTCAAAAGTAAAAGCAAATAAAATAAAGGATTAATTCGTTCTTGATAGTTATTTCTTTAATTAGCGAATAGTAGCATACTCTAGATCGGAATCGTGGGGAAGCACTGCTTGATTATTTCTACCAACTTCAAGCCCTTAATTATGATTCATTTTATGCAAAAATTAACTTCTTTTATTACTTTACATTATTTCCATTACTTATCCTTTGCGTACTTTGGTGTTCCTAACTACCCACTTCTTTTTGATTGATCCCTAGCTAGTATAGTAAGAAATACTTTACTGTTGACCTTTTGAACCCGCTTCAAGATATGATGATTAATAAAATAATGTTAATCTTGGGATAAACAACTTATGTTTACTTCAATTTCCTTCTTATACTCTAGGGAATGAGATTTTTTTTTACTGCAAATTGAGTAGCAGTTTTGTTTCACTCATATAACTATCTGGTTTAACTCATCGAACTAAAATGTTGAGTAAAAAAAAATATATATTATATTATTTCATTTTCATATTTACATTATTTACATATTGAATTAGATTTCTATTGTATTTAAATTTAAATTCATTTTTTTTTTTTATCTCTTTTCTAGAAAAGAGATAAAAAAAAGTTCATGTTCCAACGAATCACACGTAGAGATATTGCTAATACACATAGAGTTAATGGTATTTCATAACTAATTGATTGAGCTGCAGCTCGTAGACCGCCTGAAAAGGAATACTTATTATTTGATCCATATCCTGACATAAGAAGACCTATGGGTACAATGCTTGAAATGGCAATCCATAAAAAAACACCTATACTGAGATCAGCTAAAACAAGGTGATATCCAAAAGGAATTACTAAATAACTTAGTAGAATTGATATAACCGCTATAGAAGGCCCTACCCTAAACAAACGAATATTCCCTCTAGATGGAATAAGATCCTCCTTCAAAAGTAGTTTGGTTCCATCCGCTAAAGCTTGAAGAATCCCTAATGGGCCGGCATATTCAGGTCCAATACGTTGTTGTATTGCTGCGGATATTTTTCTTTCTAACCACACAATGACTAATACCCCCATTGTGATTCCTAAGACAAGGGTGAAAATGGGCACAAAAATCCATACGAGTCCATAGACTTCTTTTAAGGATTCTAATTTATAAAAAGAATTAATAGTTTGTACTTCTGTCGTATCAATTATCATTTCAACGATCAACTTCTCCCATAATGATATCTATACTACCTAGTATCGTCATGATATCAGCCAATTTCATTCTTTTAACTAGCTGAGGAAGAATTTGCAAATTGATGAAACCGGGTGGACGAATTTTCCATCTCCAGGGAAAAACACTACTATCTCCTATTAAATAAATTCCTAATTCTCCCTTTGGAGATTCTACCCTTACATAAAGTTCTTGTTTTAACAATTCAAAATTGGGTGAAAGTTTTTTAGTAAGAAATCTATATTCAAAATTATTCCATTCGGAATTCTTTGTCATATGAAAGCGGCGGTTTTCTAAATTTTCATAAGGTCCTCCGGGAATTCCTTCTAAAACCTGTTGAATTATTTTTATGGATTCTTCCATTTCACCGATTCGTACTAAATAACGAGCTAATGTATCGCCCTCTTTTTGCCATTTGACTTCCCAATCAAATTTATTGTAACACTCATAACGATCAACTTTACGAAGATCCCATTGGATTCCAGAAGCTCGTAACATTGGTCCTGATAAACCCCAATTTATTGTCTCCTCCCCACTAATAATGCCCACTCCTTCAACTCGTTCCAAAAAAATGGGATTTCGTGTAATAAGTTTTTGATACTCAACAACTTCTTTTAAAAAATAATTACAGAAATCAAAGCATTTATCTATCCAGCCATAAGGTAAATCCGCAGCTACTCCTCCGATGCGGAAATAATTATGCATCATCCGCATACCTGTGGCGGCTTCGAATAGATCATATATAAATTCCCTCTCTCTGAAAATATAAAAAAAGGGAGTCTGTGCACCGATATCGGCCATAAAAGGTCCAAGCCATAACAAATGGGAGGCTATACGACTTAGCTCCAGCATAATCACTCTGATATAACTGGCTCTTTTAGGCACTTGAACACTTTCCAATCGTTCTGGTGCATTTACTGTTATTGCTTCTGTGAACATAGTAGCTAAATAATCCCAACGTGTTACATAAGGCAAATATTGTATAATTGTTCGGTTTTCCGATATTTTTTCCATCCCTCTGTGTAAATAGCCTAATATAGGCTCACAGTCAATAACATCTTCACCATCCAGAGTAACGATCAGCCGAAGAACACCATGCATTGATGGGTGGTGAGGGCCCATATTGACTATTATGAAATTTTTTCTTGTAGCCGGTACAGTCATATTTTTTTTTCCTTAATTCTTTATTTCATGAATTTCTTAAAATGAAAAATCTAATGCTAATAACTGAACTAAGAAAAAAGAATTAAAAAACAAAAAATAACAATGACAAGAATAAGAAACTAAAAGAAAAAATTTAAATAAAATCAACGATTTTTTGTTTCTCGAATATCTAACTGATCCATTAATTTCTTATAACGCACTTTATTTTTATTTGACAAATAGGTCAATAATCGTTGACGTTTTCCCAGAATTATTCGTAGACCTCTTTGCGATAAAAAATCTCTTTTGTGCAATTCTAAATGTAAAGTAAGTTTTCTTATCTTGTTGGTAAAATGGAATACTTGAAATTCAACAGATCCGCTATTTTCTTCTTTTTCTTCTTGTGTAATAACTGAAATTAATGAATTTTTGACCATAAATTAAGATTTATATCTGTCTTTTCTGTTAATTTTACCGATCAGAAAAAATAATAGTATTTATATTTATTATGTTAGTTATTTTTATCTAGTATACATCAAAATTGGATTTATTTTATTCATATACTCATTTGTTTTTTGTTTATGCGGTTGGTTTATATTTTCTATATTTGATCCAAATTCAATTGAATTTGGATCAAATATAGAAAATATATATGTATTCAGGAAAGAGAACAATTTTTATTCTTTTGACTTAAATTGATTTAAAGGGATTCCGCTCCTCCTAGTGAAATTTGATACACTATAAAATCAGCATTATATATTATAATTTTATATAGTGTATATATTGAGGTTTTCATCTACCAAATATATCACACAATATTGAATAAATCCACTATAAAATTTTTAATTTTCATTGGAATTGAATTTATTCTGAATTGTGAATACATATGTATTCTTGACATACTGAAACGACTGCTGTTATTAGTATCAAACCAATATCGATTCATACAAGCTAAATCTTCTAATCGATAATTGGGCCAAAGAAAAAATTTTAATTTCATCAAAATTTTTTCATCTGTATTAATATGCTTGTCCTTATTCAAAACTTGCCCACAGTTTATTATTTTGTTTTTATTGCAAAATCTTGTATTTTTATCCACAACATTACAATTTTCGGAATTGAAACAAATTCGAATTCGAAACTCTCTCCTACGTACGGGAGATAAAATATTTTCAGGAATAAGGAAATCATAATTATTTTTGTCTCCACTAAAAAATATATTGCTGTGTCGTACAATGTATTTTTTGAACTCCCCTTTTTCAATATATCCCTTTTTTTTGTATTTATTATTTGTTTGGTGCTTCTTATCGACCAACGAAGTATCTATAGTTTGATATATAATAGATTTTCCATCCCTTCTTATAGATATACAAATTGGTTCAATAAGAAATACTCCCCTTCTTATCAAATTTTTAAGAACTAAGTCCTTTTGAATAAATATTTCTTCTAGGTTTATTTCGTCTTTTTTAACCGAGGATATAGCAGCTTCCTTTAGATCTTTCACTCCAAGTAGAACACAATACGTCCTTATATTTTTCAATATTTTTTCATTCGATAGATTAGTCCATCTTAATTGAAAAAGTAAAGAGTTTTTTAAAAGGGAATATAGTTCCATTTCCTTATTGGTTTTATATTTTTTTTGTTTTATACTATATTTCAATTTCATTTCTAATCTTCCGTAATTTTCTTCAACAGCTTTTTTATTCTGTTGTTTTAGTAGATTCAATACAAAATTTCCTTCGCTTTGTTGTTCGTGTTCTTCCTGCTCAAAATTTTCTACTTTAAGATCTTCTTTTTTATATAATATATTAGGATTTTCCTTTGGATTTCTGTTGATGTTTTTACTTTTTTCATTTGTATAAAAATTGAAAAAGAGTGATTTTATTGGGATGATCCAAGGTTGAATCTTATATACATCAAAAAGTAGCCCAAGTTCTGGAAAGAACCAAGGTTCTAGATTGGCATTATTTGATGTGGTATCACAGAATATTTTTTTATTCATTCCCATGCAATCAAAAAAAAAACTTTTTTGATTGCATTGTTTGATCTCTTGATGAATCATATTCCTTTTATTAATATTAATTTCAGCCTTAGCCTTTTTATGAATCTTTCTGCGAATATCAGCATTGGTCCAGATCTCAATATTTTTTCTAAAACAAATAGAAAGAGTTCTACAATCAAAATATTTTCTATCCAAATTAGTATTCCTATCAATAATATATTCTTTTTCTAGATAATCATTACTAGGTATACTTACCAATACATAAAATGATTCAGGTTTCGATGTAGTGGAATGATATGGGATTTTTTGGGCCTCTTTTATTTCTAATGTTGATTCAGAAATATATGAATTAGGAGGGTTTATGTATTGATATGATAAAATATCATATCTGTAATGTTTTTTCCATTTGTCTTTTTGACTCATAAATGAATTCGCTGCATAGTCATTTTTTTTTATGGAATTAACTTTTTTATATAAATCCAATTGAATTGATTCCCCTTTTTTAATCATACGAGGTTTATTTCTTTTATTTCGCCATTCTTTAGGTATTAATCGAGACCTTTTTTTTTGAGATAAATCATATTGATAATGACCTTTTAACCAGTTTTTCCATTCGTTCATTACATATGTATGAATTTTTTTATATCTAAATTTGGGATGAAATATTCCATGTACCATACAAAAGTCTTTGAATTTATCCTTAAAAAGGGGAGAGTTCCCTTGATATTGAAGTATAGGTCTCAAGTGATACTTATTAAATAATTGGTTAAGTAATTGGGTTTGTGATAATTTGTAAAATACATATGCTTGAGACAGGGAAGATAAGTTCCAATAAATATTAGAATTTTGATTCCCTTTTTCAGTATTATAAATATTTGGAAAAAAAAAATTTATAGTCAAAATCAAATTCATTTTATTTTTATTTATTTCATCAATTCCTTCTTTTTTTTGATCTCTTTTATTGTTGTAAATGGATTTATTAAAGATTCTTTTTGTTGATTCAAAGAAAAGTTCCGCATTGACCTTAGAAAAGGTAATGGAACATAACAAAATATCTATGTATATTTTTTCAATGAATGATTTGATAAAGTAATGTGATTTACGCATTAATCGAATATTTTGCCTTTTTAAAATTTTCCAAAGAAGTTTATATGATTTCAATATTTTATTATCATAAATTAGAACTATCTCTTTTTCTTTCTTTTCTTTTGTAGTTTGTTCAATTTTCTTTTTTATTTTGATTGTTTTATCAGAAAGATCTTTCATTTTTCTTTCCATTAGTGAATAATTTAACCAATTCATCGGTCGAATTAGAACGGGTGATTCGCGAATAATCTTATTATTTATTTTGAAATCTTTCTCGTTTTCATTCGGTTCATTTATTTTTTTTTTCTTCAATTCAAAGAATAAAGTTGGATTTATTTTATCCAGTTTTTTTATTATGAGTTTTATAACTTGAATTATTTTGATAACCCATTTTGTTTTTTCTTTTCTAGCTTTTATAATTCTTTTTTTACTTAAAATATTTATAATTTGGAAAAATTTCTTTTTTATCTTTCTATTTCTTTTTTTGAGTTCTTTATAAATAGGTTTAAAAAAAAAAGGTCGTTTTTGTAGAGAACCGAAGGTAAGTTTTGTTTCCGTTCCCCATACTGTTAAAAAACAAAAATTTTGTTTTTTCTTTTTTTTCATTTGATCTCTATGGTGAGATCGTACCTTATATTTTTGCCAAGGTTTTAGACAGAAAGGATGTACAATCTTTATCTGAATACCGTCCGTTAACCAATCTTGGGGAAATTCTGTTTCTGATAATTGAACACCATTATAGGTGCATTTAATATATTTTTCTTTATTCCATTTCTTAAAATCTTTGTGCCATTCCGGGACTTGGAATAATAAAATACGTAAAATGTTTTTAGCTATAATTAATAAAGGCAATATCATGTATTTTCTAAGAAAAGATTGGATTATTAACGCAAAACTTCTTATTGCTTGAGTATATAAAAGGGCATCCAAAATTTCTGATCTTTCTAACTCTTCGTTTTGATCTTCTTTTTCCTCTTTCTTCTTTTCTTCTTTTGTATCTTCATTTTCAAAATTGGCAATTTTAAATTCTGATTCTTGTTTTCTACTCATCCAATTCCTAAAAATGAGATTCTTAATTTCGTTTACATCAAAAAATAAAAAAAAATATGTTTTGTCTAGCCGATCCAAAAAAAGTGGGGAATTTAAATTTGCTTGAAAAAGGTTACAAATAACTGTTTTACGTCTTTGAGCGCGCATGGATCCTTTGATTAAATTGCGACGAAAATCAAATTGTTGGGAGTAACGTATCAAAGTTATCTCTTCCGTTTCATCACTATTTGGATCAGCATCTTCATAAATTATGGCACGTTTGGCTCTTCTTGAATGAATCCCACTATCTTCTTCTGTAAATTCTTCTTCCTCTTCTTCAAAATCCTCGGTTAATTCGTATGACCATTGGGAAACCTTTTTAGTAACTTCTTCTCTTCTAATTCCAATAGATTTATTTTTCATTACTTTTTGATCTTTTGTATGTGTTGTAATTACATCAAATACAAATTTCAAAGATTCTTCTTTATTTTCTGAATCAATATCAATTTCTTTTTTTTCTGTATAATTAAAAAAAGATTTACGATAGAGTTCTAAGGAATTATTAAGAAGTAGATCATGAATCTTATTTATCAAAAAAAATTCTTCTAAATATTCTGTATCTGTATAAGGATTCAGAATTGCACGTGAATATAATTTTTTTATTGTTCCTCGATATGGTCCGTTTAAAAAAGGATCATATGCTTTCGGCAAACATTTTTTTTTTTTTTTATCATCGCAGATTTGGGTTCTTTTTTCAAATATATCCAGACTAGGAGATTTCCCATTTTTTTCTAAAATTTTGATTCGGCTTCTCAATTCATTGTTTAAATTGTACTTTTTTTTTTCATTGGTATGAATCCAAGAATTAAAAATAGAAAGATCTTTGTCATAAATGTAAAAATAAATTCTTCGTTCTAGCATTTCCGAAAAAGTAGATAAACTAGGTGGATATGTAAAGGATATTTTTTGTTTCCCATCACTTTTACATGTAAAAA